AGAAAGATGCCTGATTAAAGGAATATTCTGATAGAATACCTCATGAAAATTAAATTTCTCTTTCTAAATTATAAAAACTAGAATAAACTAGTACCTAAGAATTCAAAATTCCTTATGCTAAACAACATTTTATAAAAAAGATAAGCTAAAGAAAGCTATTGGGCCCATAACTCAATTATGATTTAAATCTCTTTTTAATTAAATTAAATATATCAAAAATAATTTTTGTTATAGTAATCTTATTAAGTTCACTAATCTCTCTTAGAGTAAACAACTGATTTACTATTTGAATTTTCATAGAAACCTCTTTATTTATATTTATCCCCCTGATATCTAAAAATAAGGTTAATGATCAGTCAATAAAGTATTTTATTATTCAAAGAATATCATCTTACATTTTTTTATTTTCAATTATATGGAATAGTATTAAACAAAATAATTGAAATAGAATATTAACCCTAACAAGACTAATAATCAAAATTGGAATGCCCCCATTCCATGTTTGAAAACCAGATATTATAAAAAGTCTTAAATGAACAGAATGCATATTATTAACCACATTAATTAAAATCCCCCCAATGATTTTAATTAATAAAATAATTTGTATATATTTATTAATTTTACCTCTTTTAATTACCCTGATTGTAGGTAGTTTAAGAGGATTTAATCAATTAAATTTAAAAAAAATAATAGCTTACTCGTCTATTTTTAATATTTCATGAATAACCTCCTCATTCATGACAAGAAAAAAAGCTATAATTATATTTTTATCTATATATTCTTTCCTTAACATTAGAGCTATATTATTCTTTAAAGCTAATAACCTTATATTTGTCAACCAAATTAGATTAATTAACCTTAAAAAAAAAATAATTGTTAATTTAAACTTATTATCCATTAGAGGGCTCCCCCCTTTAACTGGATTTTACCCCAAATGAATTATTTTAAATGAATTGGTTAAATCATCAATCTTACTAACTAGAACAATAATTTTATCATCAATTTTATCAATTTTTATTTATATACAAATTAATACGTTTTCTTTATCAAATTTAGGTCTCAAAAAAAAAAATTATAAATTTTTTTTTACAAAAAATTTTTCAGCCCCTAATTTAATTATTTTACCAGTTATATTAATTATATGAAAATTTTAAGTCTAAGAATTTTATTCTCCTTTAAATTTGCAATTTAAAATCACTTTAATAGAATATTAGACATTTAGCCTTGAGAAAGGCAAGGATTTAAGTTAAACAAACTATTAACCTTCAAAGTTAAAAATATTTATAAAATTTAAACCTTAAAATCTACTAATAGGAGGGTTTACCCCTTAAATAAATTTACAATTTATCACCTAAATCAGTCACCCTATCTATGAAAAAGTGACTACTTTCAACAAATCATAGGGATATTGGAACCCTATACTTTATTCTAGGGGTATGAGCTGGACTTATTGGTACAATAAGAAGAATTTTAATCCGATCTGAACTTACACAGCCTGGCTCACTAATTAATAATGACCAAATCTATAATGTGTTAGTTACATCCCACGCATTTATTATAATTTTCTTCATAGTTATACCTATCTTAATTGGGGGTTTTGGAAACTGACTTGTTCCACTAATAATTGGAGCACCTGACATAGCTTTCCCTCGAATAAACAATATAAGATTTTGGCTACTACCACCATCTTTAATCTTATTAATTTCTAGATCACTAGTTGGATCAGGATCAGGGACAGGATGAACAGTTTACCCTCCACTGTCTAGTATTTCTTCTCACTCAGGACCCTCAGTTGATTTAACAATTTTCTCCCTCCACATTGCCGGGGTTAGTTCAATTATAGGAGCTATTAATTTTATCTCGACAATTATCAATATGCGGTCTAAAAATTTTTCAATAGAAAAAATACCCCTTTTCTGTTGATCAGTTTTAATTACCGCAGTATTACTTCTCCTTTCTCTACCAGTTTTAGCAGGAGCAATTACTATACTATTAACAGACCGAAATTTAAATACATCATTCTTTGACCCAACTGGAGGAGGTGACCCTATCTTATATCAACACCTATTCTGATTTTTTGGTCACCCAGAAGTTTACATTCTTATCCTCCCCGGATTTGGATTAATTTCCCATATTATTATACAAGAAAGAGGAAAACGGGAGACTTTTGGATCAATTGGTATAATTTATGCTATATTAGCAATTGGAATTTTAGGATTTATTGTATGAGCACATCATATATTTACAGTAGGAATAGACATCGACACACGAGCCTACTTCACTTCAGCAACAATAATCATTGCTGTACCTACAGGAATTAAAATTTTCAGTTGAATTGCCACTATTTATGGATCAAAAATTAATTTTTCCCCCCAAATAATTTGATCTATAGGATTCATTTTGCTTTTTACAATTGGTGGACTTACAGGAGTAATATTAGCTAATTCATCAATTGACATTGTACTCCACGATACATATTATGTTGTAGCCCACTTTCACTATGTTTTGTCAATAGGAGCTGTTTTTACTATTATTGCTAGATTTATCCACTGATATCCAGTTTTCACTGGAGTTTCAATAAATAAAAAATGACTAAAAATTCAATTTTTTTCCATATTTATAGGAGTAAATTTAACATTTTTCCCTCAACACTTTTTAGGACTTACAGGAATACCACGTCGATATTCTGATTACCCCGATATATACACCCTTTGAAACTTAACCTCATCTATAGGGTCAATAATTTCACTAATTAGAATTTTAATTTTAATATTTATTACCTGAGAAAGATTAGTTTATAAACGAAAAGTTATTTTCAAAGCTAACATGGCACAATCATTAGAATGAAAAATAAATTTACCACCATCTGAACATGCATTCAATGAAACTCCTATTCTAGCTAAATTCTAAAATGGCAGAATAGTGTAATGAATTTAAAATTCATTTATGAAATTTTAATTTCTTTTGGAAATTAAATGAACTAAATGCTATCTGCCTGATGCATATAGACCTAATATAGAACAGCTAGTTTATTTTCATGACCATGCTATAGCAATTATCATTTCAATTACTATTTTAATTTCATTTATATTAAATTCATTAATAAAAAATAAATTTATTAATCTAAATATAAATGAACATCAAATAGTTGAAACCTGATGAACTATTATACCTTCAATCGTATTATTTTTTATTGCTATCCCCTCACTTAAAATTTTGTACTCTATAGAAGAAATAATCAACCCGTCAATTTCAATTAAATCTGTAGGTCATCAATGATATTGATCTTATGAATATTCTGATAAAAAGTTTAAAGAATTTGAATCTTACATAAAATATACATCAAAAAAAGATTTTCGTCTTCTTGAAGTAGATAATAAAGTTAAAGCCCCCTTTTTAACTCAAATTCGTATAATCTTTTCTTCAAGTGATGTCCTTCACTCATGAACTATTCCATGTTTAGGAATTAAAATAGATGCAGTACCTGGACGAATTAACCAATCAAGTTTATTAATTAAAAAACCAGGGTTATTTATGGGACAATGTTCAGAAATCTGTGGAACAAACCACAGATTTATACCTATTATACTAGAATCAATCAAACTAACAAAATTTATTAAATGAATTAATTAGTCATTAAGTGACTGAAATTAAGTAATGGTCTCTTAAACCAATTTATAGCAAGTTAAAAAATGCTCTTAATGGAAGAGATTAGTTTAATAAAAACGTTAGAATGTCAAATTAAAATTACCTTGAGTATCTCTTTATTCCACAGATATCTCCATGCTCCTGAATATTAATTTTGACTACCTCAAATTTAAGACTTTGTATAATTAAAATAAGTTTATTCTTTGAAAAAAAGTGTTAACCAATTTATTTTCTTCATTTGACCCGTCAACATCTTTTGGAATTCAAATTAACTGAATTTTAACTATTTTAATTTTAATAATATTACCTAATAAATTTTGATTTATTGAATCACGAATATCTATTTTAAAAATAATTTTAGGAAATTTTATTGAAAAGAAAATAAAATTTATTTACTTTAATAAACAATTTATTCAAAACATAAAATCTATATTTTTATTAATTTTAACTATAAATTTAACAGGTCTAACACCATATGTATTTACACCATCTAGTCATTTATCAGTATCATTAGCCCTAAGTTTACCAATTTGAATTTCTTTAATAACTTTTAGATGAAGAAATTTTACCAATTTAATATTTGCTCATCTTTTACCTATTAGAACCCCCACTCTAATTAGTCCATTTATAATTTTAGTTGAATCAATTAGTAACTTAATTCGACCTATTTCCCTCAGAGTTCGTTTAACAGCTAATATAATTGCTGGCCATTTACTATTAACTCTTTTAGGTAATATCAACAGAATCAATACAATTTGATTAATTATAATTTTACAAATCGTTATAGTTATATTTGAAATTGCTGTAGCCATAATTCAAGCATATGTATTTACTATCTTAATAACTATATATTCATCGGAAATCCCTTATGAAAAAAAACCACCCATTCCACCTAGTAACAAATAGACCATGACCCATTTTAACCTCTTTTGCAATTATAAACGTGTTAATTGGATCAGTTAGAGTTTTCAATAATAAAAATGAATGATTCATAAAATTTTCAATTGTAATTTTAATTTTAAATATATACCAGTGATGGCGTGACGTTAAACGTGAATCATCAATTAAAGGAGACCACACAATAATTGTAAAAAAAATAATTAAAATAGGAATAATACTTTTTATTCTATCAGAAATTATATTTTTCTTATCATTTTTTTGAAGATTTTTTCACGCCAGACTAGCCCCCAGTGTAGAAATTGGATTAAAATGACCACCTAAAGGAATTTTACCATTTAATCCTATAGAAATCCCCCTACTTAATACAATTGTTTTATTAAGTTCAGGGGCATCAATTACTTGAGCGCATCATTCATTAATCAGTAAAAATCTTAAACAAACAATTATTAGAATATTAATCACCATTAAGCTAGGAATTTATTTTTCTATTCTGCAATGATGAGAATATATTAATGCAAGATTTACTATTTCAGATTCAATTTTTGGATCAACATTTTTTTTAACCACAGGATTTCACGGAATCCATGTACTAATCGGAACGGTATTTATTATAGTGGCATTACAAAGTATTAATTCTTTAAAATCAAATAAAATCAATCACTTAAGAATAGAGTTGTCAGCATGATACTGACACTTTGTAGATGTAGTATGACTATTTCTTTACTTAGTAATTTACTGATGAAACAAATTTTTCTTTAGTATAAAAAAGTATATTTAACTTCCAATTAAAAGGTTTAATTAAAAGAAAAAATTAAATTATATATAAGTATTATTTCAGGATTTTTATTACTTTCAATACTTGCATCAATTTCATTTTTAATCTCAAAAAAATCTAATTTAGATATTAATAAAACATCCCCATTTGAATGTGGGTTTAGAAACTTTAATTCAAGACGAATATCATTTTCCATTCACTTTTTTATAGTTGCTATTATTTTCTTAATATTTGATATTGAAGTAGCAATCATATTACCCATATTTATTTCATTAAAATTTATGAAAGTATATCAATGAATAATGACAAGTCTAACAATTGTTACTCTAATCACTTATGGGCTTTATCATGAATGAATTAATGGAGTAATTGAATGAGCAAAATAGGAGAATAGTTAATTATAACATTTAAATTGCAATTAAAAAGTACAAAGTTGTTTCTCTTAATTTAGTAAAGAAGTAAAATTACAATTAATTTCGACTTAATTTAAGAGAATAAATCTCCATACTTTAACTAAAGCTAAAAAGAAGCATTTTACTGTTAATAAAAAAATTGATTTTAATCTAGTTAAAAGAAGTCTTATAAGGAGCCGCTAACTAACTTAAGAACATTAATTTGTTAACTTCTTGTTTATGTAGTTTAATAAAAAAACAAGTTATTTTCAATAACTAGAAAAGAAGTTTCTTAAATTTATTTAAGACGATATACACGCATATAACCATTTTCAATGATTAGCTTTTAAACTTAAGCTACTTAAATAAATTAATAATAAAATTATCATAAATAAAATGAAAGAAATTAAATAAAGTTTTATTGAATTTAAAGTAAATAAATTTAAATATAGATTTAAACTTTTAGTTAACTGTATTAAAGTTGTGCAAATTAAAAACTCAGTTCAAGTTGAATCAACTACTATAAATAAAATATTACTTAAAGTAAAAAACTTTGATACAACAAAAGTTGAAGAAAAAAAAGGTAAAAATCATATTATACCTAAAAAGTATAATGTAAAACCGCTTGAACTTAAATTTATTAAATTAAATAAATTTAAAAAAATAAAAAAATAAAAAAAAAAAAATATAGTTATGAATTTAAAATAAGAATCAAATACGTTTACATAACATAAATCTATTAACCAAAATATAATTGAACCAAAAGGTAAAGAAATTAATAACAATAGAAAACAAGAAATCTTTATATAAAAATTATCTAATAGGTTAAAAATTCCTAAAGGTAAAGAAACCATATAAAGATAGTAAAATAAACGAAAAGAATAAATTAAAGTTAAAAATACAGAAAAAAAAAAAATTAATAAATAAAAAAAATTTAATTCACCTAAAATTAATAGTTCAATAATAAAGTCCTTAGAAAAAAATCCAGAATAAAACGGTACCCCACATAAACTAAATAAAGAAATCAAAAAGCAAGATCTAATTAGAGGACTCTGTAAACCTAAACTTCCTATATATCGAATATCTTGTGAACCATAAAAACCTCTAATAAAAACTCCTGAACAAAGAAAAAGTAATGACTTAAAAACAGCATGAATTAGTAAATGGGTAAAAGCCAAATAGTGGGAACCTAACAAAACAGAAAAAATTATAAATCTCAATTGACCTATAGTAGAAAAAGCAATTACTTTCTTTAAATCATTTTCATAAAGAGCACCAAATCCAGATAATAAAATAGTTAAAAGGGTTAGATTAATTAATATATTAATAAAAAGGGGATTCAAAAAATTGTGAAAACGAATAATTAAATAAACACCGGCAGTTACCAAAGTTGAAGAATGAACTAATGAAGAAACAGGAGTTGGTGCAGCTATAGCTGCAGGCAACCAGCTAGAAAAAGGAAACTGAGCACTCTTAGTTAAACAAGCTAGAAAAAGAAAAATTATTATAAAAATATTTAAATCACTAAATCTATATAAATATAAATAATGTCAAGAACCATAATTTAAACATCAACAAATTCTAAAAATTAAAAATAAGTCACCTAATCGATTAATAAATAAAGTTAAATAACCAGATCTAAGACTATTTTCTCTTTGATAATAAATAACTAAACAATAAGAAACCAAACCCAATGCATCTCAGCCTAAAATTAAACATATCAAGTCAGGCATAACAATTAAGAAAAATATTCTTAAAACAAATAAAAAAACCAAAAAGTAAAAACGCGTAATATAATGATCACCATTCATGTATCCTAAACTGTAAAGAAACACACAACCTGAAATTAAAAAAACCACAGATAAAAACATAAATCTCAATCAATCTAATATAAAAACAAAACTAAAATTACATGAATTGAATACTAAAAAATTATAATAAAGTAATATTCTTATATTAAATAAATGATAATATAAACCAAAAATAAAAAAAATAAAAAAAAATATAAAAAAAAAAAAATTAATATTAAATACAAATAACACTATCAACTTCTCATGAATCTTCACTATCACAAAGTAAAATTTTTTATTAAACTAAACTGATTTAAATATAAAAAAAAAATTCTAAATTTAAAAAAATTAAGTATAAAGGAAATAAATGTATAAAAAATAAAAAAAATTCACGAATTATACCTGAGTCAAAAATATAAAGTAGGCCTGAAGCCAACCCATGACTAATGTAACTGAAAAAAGTTACTATAGCACAAGCAGAAAAAAATAAGGAAAAAAAAATTATTAAAAAAGTCAAGGAATCTCAACTTAAAAGTGATATGCAAATAAAAATTTCAGAAATTAAATTAAGACTAGGAGGAAAAGATATATTACTTGATAATAAAAAAAAAAAAAATATTATAAAGGAAGGACAAAAATTAATTAAACCCTTAATTAAAAATAATCTACGGGATCTCAAACGATCAAATAAACATCCCACAAAATAAAAAAGGCCAGAAGAAACCAATCCATGTCTAATTATCAGGTATAAAGAGCCTATATAGCCCATCGAAGTTAGAGTTATTAAACCACAAATAATTAATCCTATATGACTAACAGAAGAATAAGCAACTAAAACTTTTATATCTGTTTGTAGTAAAATAAATAAACTTACATATAAAGAACCTAATAAACTTAAACCAATAAAAAAAAAAGAATTTAATTTAACTAAATTTGTGAATAAATAAAAAACACGAATAAGACCATAACCCCCTAATTTCAACATTACCCCAGCCAAGATTATTGAACCACAAGCAGGAGCCTCAACATGAGCTTTTGGTAGTCATAAATGAAAAAGATATATAGGTAACTTAACTAAAAAAGAAAATATAAAAAGTACATATAAATAAAAATTTTCAGAAAAGTATAGAAGTCCAAAATAAAAATAACCTAATGAATTATTTAAACTTAAAATAATTAATAATAAAGGTAAAGAACTAAACAATGTGTATAAAAAAAAATATAAACTAGCAAAAATACGCTCTGGCTGATAACCTCAACCATAAATCAAAAGAAATACAGGTAAAACTCTACATTCAAAATAAATATAAAATCTAAAAAAGTCCAGGCTTAAAAAGCACAGTATTAAAAAAAAAGTTATTGTTGAAACTAAAACCTGTAAATAAAATAAATAAAGATTTATTAGATTTATTATACCGTATATTATTAAAATAATTAATCATAATGTTAAAAAAATTATACTAAAAGAAAAATAATCTAAACCTAAATTAAATCTAATTGAACAAAAAAAATCCATAAAATTAAATTTTAACAAAAAATAAATAAAATATAAAAAAAATAAATAAATTAAAGTATAAAAATTTAATTTTAATCTAATAAGGGTCATAAAAAAAATTGATAAAAGTATACTTAACATAAATTAAATCTTCTTAAATAACAAATATTAATCTTACGAACTAAATAAACTAATAAAGACAAACCTAAACTTGACTCAATTACACCTAAAATTAAATAAATTAAACCCAAACTAAACTCAAATAAAAAAAAATTTAAATATAAGTAAAATAACCCAAACAAAGTAATAAAAATAAATTCTAAACTAATTAATCTTATCAAATAATGTTTACGAACCAAAATTAAACAAAATAAATTTAAAAATATTATTAAAAAAAATAAATACATATGTATCAGTAGAATCAAATTTAATTAGCTTTTAGTTAAAAAATTAACTGAATTAAAATAATTAACTATAGATTATTAATAAATGCATTAATTAGAATGTGAATAAAACACCCAATTAGATTAGGGTCCTTACTCATAATTCAATCAATTTCAACTTCTATTTTAACAATTATTTTAACAAAAAACGCGTGATATTCAATAATTTTATTCATTACATTTAGAAGAGGACTAATAATTATATTTATATATATATCCAGAATTTCATCTAATGAAAAATTTAGATGATCAATAAAAGTTAGAATTTTTTATACATTATCTCTTACTATAATTTCATTAATTAACATAGATAAAATTTATATTTTTAACCATAATTGAATAGAAAAAAGAATTTATTTATCAGAAAATGAAGAAATTAAGTCTATTTACAAAAACTTAAATTCAAATAAATTTTTCATTTTTAACTTAGTAACTTTATTAATCTTAATTACATTAATTAGAATTTCTAATTTAATTAGATCATTTGAAGGCCCATTAAAAATAACTTATGATAAATATGTGAACTTATTAATTTAAAATAAAATTGAATATTTTTTTTTTAAAAAAAAAAAAAAAAAAAAAAAAAAAAAAAATTCAGTCAAACACATGTGTTTCTTCAATATCCAAAATTAAAATTTTTTTAACTAAACTATCAACTGTAAATTTAATAGTTTAAAAAAAACAATGGTTTTGTAAACCGTTAATAGATTATTTCTTTAAATTAACTTATGAAAAAAAACTTTAAGTTTATCAATAAATTTTTAATTAATTTACCTACTCCAACAAATATTTCTTATTGATGAAATTTAGGTTCAATCTTAGGTATTTGTCTGTTGATTCAATTAATTTCTGGAATCTTTTTATCTATACATTATACACCTAACGTAAATAATGCCTTTAATAGAATAATTCACATCACCCGAGATGTAAATTTCGGGTGATTATTCCGAGTTATTCACGCTAATGGGGCTTCTTTATTTTTTTTTTTTATCTTTATACACACAGGCCGAGGAATATATTACGGTTCTTTTATAAAAATTAAAGTCTGAATTTCAGGAACTTTAATTATATTAACTTTAATAGCAACTGCCTTCTTAGGGTATGTTCTTCCTTGAGGTCAAATATCATTTTGAGGGGCTACAGTCATTACTAATTTATTATCAGCTATTCCTTATCTAGGTAAAACATTAGTAAATTGAATTTGAGGAGGATTTTCAGTAGAAAACCCCACTCTGAATCGATTTTTTTCTTTTCATTTTATTTTACCTTTTATTTTATGTATTATAATTTTATTTCATTTAATTTTTCTTCACGAAAAAGGGTCATCTAACCCCCTCGGATTAAAAAATAAAGTAGACAAAATTAGTTTCCACCCATACTTCTCAATCAAAGATATTTACGGATTTATAATTGTTATTATAATATTTTTATTTATTAATTTCAAAACTCCCTTTCTATTTAATGATCCTGAAAATTTTACGCCAGCTAACCCTATAATAACTCCCCCACACATTCAGCCTGAATGATACTTTCTATTTGCCTACGCAATTTTACGGTCTATTCCTAATAAATTAGGAGGTGTATTAGCTCTAATTATATCAATTATTATTATTTTAAGATTACCATTAACAATAAATTTAAAATTTAAAAGATCAAGCATATACACTATAAAAAAAATTTTATTTATAATTTTTTGTAGAACATTTATTCTCTTAACCTGAATTGGGGCTAAACCGGTAGAACCTCCCTACATCTTTATAGGTCAACTTCTTACTATTGTGTATTTTTCTTATTTTATTATCAACCCATTTTTAAATAAAATAATTAAATAGTTAAATATAATTATATCTTGAAAATATATGTTAAAATTAAATTTTTATTAACTTTACTAGAATAAATGGAACTAGTAGATTAAAATTATTAAAATTAAAAAAATAAAGAAGTAATGGAGAGTAACAGGCAAATAGATTTTTCAACAAATTATTATCAATTTATCATAACGAAGACGAGGAAATGACCCACGAATTCAAATAAAACTAAAATTAATTAACATTATTTTTAAGAAAAAATTTAAAGCAACAAAATCTCCACCTATAAATATTAAAACCAAAATTAAACTTATAAAAATCATATTTATGTATTCAGTTAAAAAAATAAAAGAAAAATTAAATGAACTATATTCAGTATTAAACCCAGACACTAATTCTGATTCACCTTCAGAAAAATCAAAAGGTGATCGATTTGTCTCAGCTAATACACAAGAGTATAAAATTAAAAATAAGGGGTAAGCTAAAATTAATAGTCAATTTAAAGCTTGAATAAAATAAAAGTTAATCAAATTAAAGCTGGTAAAAAAAAAAATTAAATTAAATATAACTAAAAACATACAAACTTCATAAGAAACTCTTTGGGCAACAGATCGAAGACATCCAATTATTGAATAAGATGAATTTGAAGCCCATCTTATTAAAAGAATTCTAAAAACTATAAACCCTGAACAAACAATAAAAAATAATAAACCTAAAGTAAAATTAATGAAGTTAAAAATATTAGGATAAAGAATCCATATATTTATAGAAATTATTAACCCAAATAAAGGTATAAAGTAATAAATTAGCAAATTCCCAAAATAAATATAATAGGATTCTTTAGAAAAAAGCTTAATTGCGTCACTAAAAGGTTGAAGAATACCTATAAGCCCAACCTTAAAAGGACCCCTTCGAATTTGAATAAACCCTAAAACTTTTCGTTCTAATAAAACAAAAAAAGCAACTGAAATTAAAACTAATAAAACTAAAATTAAGAAGTTTAAAATAAACATATACTAACTGTATATATTACATTTTTAAATTCTAAATTTAAAGCACTTTTCTGCCAAATCAGCAGAAAGTATTTCCAACTTAAAAGTCCTTTCGTACTAATTAAATAAAAATATAAATAGATAGAAACCAACCTGGCTTACACCGGTTTGAACTCAAATCATGTAATTTTTTAAAGGTCGAACAGACCTAAAATTTTATATTCTGCTCCAAAGTTTAAAATTAATTCAACATCGAGGTCGTAAACAAATTTATCTATATGAACTATACAAATTTATTACGCTGTTATCCCTGAGGTATCTTATTTTAGTAACCTAAAATTTAGGTTCAAGTAAATCATTTATATATGTAGAAATTTCACAAAGTTTAAAAATTTTGTATGTCACCCCAACAAAAAATTTTTATAAAAAAAAATTAATTCAACTAAAATTTGTGTATTAATAAAAATTTAAAGATCTAAAGGGTCTTATCGTCCCATTTAAAAATTTTAGCTTTTTAACTAAAAAATAAAATTTATTCAATTAACATAATAAAGTGATTTTCTTGTTAAACCATTCATTCAAGACCTCAATTAAAAGACTAATTACTATGCTACCTTTGTACAGTTAAAATACTGCAGCTATTTAAATATATTCACTGAGCAGGCCCAACTTTTAATATAAATTCTAAAAGAAATGTTTTTGTTAAACAGACAGAAAATCAATTTGCCGAATTCATAATATTAAAGTTTGAAATTACTAATTTAATCATTATTATAAAATTTAATAATTAAAATTAATAATTTTGTATAATTTTAAAGTAAAAGTTAGTCAGAGAATAATTTAAAACAAACTTATATAGATAAAAAATTTTAATCCTACAATTTCCCCCCCCCAAAGAAAATTTATAAAAATTAAATTAGATTAACCCAATATAAATTAGTGTATAACATTTTAAAAGAAAATTAAAATAAAACAAATTGTAATAAACCTAAATTAAATTTAACTTCAAAATAACCAGATATCCATTAAAACGATTTTCATTTCGAAACGTAATTCAACTTTTTCAATAATTATGACATAGTAAAAGCCTAATGAATTAAAATCTTTAACCTTCGGGAAAATTAAATTAACTAAAAAAAAATCAATTAACCCTGATACAAAAGGTACAATATTATAATTTCCTTTTTAATAATTTTTTTAAATATTCAACTATACCCCCCTTACAGTTGAATTTTTAAAAAATTACATTTAAAAGAAAAAAACAATAAATAATTTTGATTAATTTAAATTGTATAAAAATAAAGCAAAATAATTCAGACGAAACTGAATTGAACAGTTTAGAGTAATTATTGTAAAAAATTATTTCGCCTTGAATTCATCTGCTAGACACATTTTCCAATACGTCTACTTTGTTACGACTTGTCTCACTAGATGAGAATGACGGGCGATATGTACATAATTCAGAGCATTATTCTAATTTTTTAATAAAAAATTTTACTTTTAAATCCAATTTTATTTTTATTTAAATAAAAAATCCACAAACAAAAGTTGTTGTAACCCATTAAATCCCAAATACAACTGCACCTTGACCTAAATTAAAATTCAACTAAAAAAAAAGAAAATTAACCTCAAAGTATATTCAATTATAGAGATATACAAGAAAACTAAGGTTTATAAAATCGTGGTTTATCGAATTAATTTACAGGTTCCTCTAAAAAGATTAAAAAACCGCCAAATCAATTTAATTTATTGTGTAATCAAAATACTAAATAGAATTTTAACTAAATTTGAATAATAGGGTATCTAATCCTAGTTTAATCCCAAAATTTTGAAAATGCTCTATATAAAATTAACTTTAATTTATTTCACCCCCATTAAAATAAATCAAGTAACTATATACTTTACACTTCCCATTAAAATCAAAGACTCAAGGATGATGAATAACCGCGAATGCTGGCACATCATTTTACTCCTTTATATTAAATTAACTAAAATTACCCCCCAATAATTTAATTAATTTTAAATACTGAAAATAACCAATGCAACTTTTTAAACCACCCCCCTATTTAAAATTTTACATCTATTTTCATTTAAAAACCTTCGCTCTTATTTTGATCTAATAATTCTTTCGTAATAGTTTTAACAACGGTACCAAGTGGCACTTTTTTTTTAACCAAAATCTTATAGAAATCAATTTTTTTGTCAATTTTTTAATTTTTAGAAAATTTTAAATATTGTAATTTATTTTTTTATAAGATTTTCATTTATTTAAATCCTTAACATAATTTAGTTTTTTTTCAATTGAATTCAATTATGAAAATTAATTTAATAGAAAATTATCATAATTAATTTAAATAATTGTTTAAATGATTTTTTTATAAATTTTTCAATTTTTATAGACTAATAGTATAAAAATTAATTTTTTTTATTAATCTATATAAATAGTTCACTATTATATATTGATAAATTTTCATTTAAATTATTTATTTAATTATTAAAATATGTATTATATATATATAAGTTTTAATAAATACATTATATTAAATTTCTATTTAATAAATAACTATTTATATATATATATATTAATATTTAAATTATTGATTATTATTTATATATATATTAATATTTAAATTATTGATTATTATTTATATATATATTAATATTTAAATTATTGATTATTATTTATATATATATTAATATTTAAATTATTGATTATTATTTATTGAATAAATATATTAATACTTATTAAATAGTTAATATAAATCAATTAGATACCTACAATAAGTTTTTTTTTTTTTTTTTTTTTTATTAATTAATTTATTTAATTTAAAATAATTATTTTATATTAATTAAATATAATATACATTTATTAAATATTAATAAATATAAATAGTAATATTTAATAAATAATATGAATATTATTTATTTATATATTATTATTAATATTAATAATTAAATTATATTAATATATATATTTATTATTATTATATATATATATATTATATTATATATATTTATATTTAAGTTATATATATATATATATTAATATAGTATAATTATTATATATATATATTAATATTTAATCTTTATATTACATATATATAAATTATTAATAATATTATCTTATTTTAATTAAAATATATTTTATATTATTATATATATATTAATAAAATAATGAATTAAAATGATTTAAATAAATGTATATTATATATATAATTTTTTTATTAGATATTTTCTTTTTAAATTTAGCTTCGTTTTATAATAATATTTACCTTAATATTAATATATATATAATCAACATAAATAAATATGGTTTATTAATTATAATTAAATAAATATTAATTAATAAATTATTTAATATAAAATCAAGCAAAAAGTGAAAATTTTGGTCATTTTTGGTGTAATTTTTTCAAAATTTTTGCACACGATTTTTGGAAAAAATGTCACGATTTTTGGAAAAAATGTCACGATTTTTGGAAAAAATGTCACGATTTTTGGAAAAAATGTCACGATTTTTGGAAAAAATGTCACGATTTTTGGAAAAAATGTCACGATTTTTGGAAAAAATGTCACGATTTTTGGAAAAAATGTCACGATTTTTGGAAAAAATGTCACGATTTTTGGAAAAAATGTCACGATTTTTGGAAAAAATGTCACGATTTTTGGAAAAAATGTCACGATTTTTGGAAAAAATGTCACGATTTTTGGAAAAAATGTCACGATTTTTGGAAAAAATGTCACGATTTTTGGAAAAAATGTCACGATTTTTGGAAAAAATGTCACGATTTTTGGAAAAAATGTCACGATTTTTGGAAAAAATGTCACGATTTTTGGAAAAAATGTCACGATTTTTGGAAAAAATGTCACGATTTTTGGAAAAAATGTCACGATTTTTGGAAAAAATGTCACGATTTTTGGAAAAAATGTCACGATTTTTGGAAAAAATGTCACGATTTTTGGAAAAAATGTCACGATTTTTGGAAAAAATGTCACGATTTTTGGAAAAAATGTCACGATTTTTGGAAAAAATGTCACGATTTTTGGAAAAAATGTCACGATTTTTGGAAAAAATGTCACGATTTTTGGAAAAAATGTCACGATTTTTGGAAAAAATGTCACGATTTTTGGAAAAAATGTCACGATTTTTGGAAAAAATGTCACGATTTTTGGAAAAAATGTCACGATTTTTGGAAAATGTCAAGATTTAATTGAAATTTTAACCTAAATGTATAGAGTAAAGAATAAAATCATTATTTTGATATAATTAAAATTAAAAATTAACCTCAAAAAATTATGGGTTAATTTAAACACAAAAAATATCACAAATTTAGACTAAATTCAAACTGGATCCGTTGTTAAAACTATTACGAAAGAATAAATAAATTTAAAAAAAATATTTTTATTAAAATTAAATTTTTAATTTTAATAAAAAATATAAAATTTAAATTAATCTAATAAATTAAAG